ATCCTTTTTTCAAATCAAATAAATCATTTTTTCTATGATTCATTGGAACAAAAAAGGCCCAGCGAGGTACTGACCAGGCCGGGCTGTGGAATTAAAAAAAGCTCTTGGAGACGAAATCAAAGAGGTACTTTTATTATATATTAAATTATATAGTAGTAATATATAATTTATTACTTATAATATATATTATTACTATTATTACTTATAATATATATATATATATAATTATAGAATTATAATTTATATTCATTGGAATAGTGGATTGGAGATATCTCTTTCGAGCCCTTACTTTATCTCAATGGAATTACTTTTAGTTTCTATATTTTTTATATTTTATATGTCTAGATACTATATAATTATATATAATAAAAATAATATAAAAAATAAAAATAAGAGGTATAAAAGAAAGAAAGACTCTTTTTTCAAACCTTACTTTTTGTGTAATGTAACATAGTAATTATCCTTTTTCGATTGGGGGAGATGGCTGAGTGGACTAAAGCGTCGGATTGCTAATCCGTTGTACGGGTTTTTCGTACCGAGGGTTCGAATCCCTCTCTTTCCGCTTTTGTCAATGACGTGGTATTTTTTATTTATCTTTCAATTTCGACGAGTCTTTTTTTTTCTTTTTTTATTTAATAGTTAAAGGTGTGGAATAAATAAAATCCTAAGAACATTTAAAAATCGAGCAAGGAAAACAAAAACTTTCTTTTTTATTCTTCACGGCCAGGATTACGTCCTGGATCATTAGATAGGAATCCGAAGATAAAGAGAGAAACAAAGAATATCACTACTGTGTAAACAAATAGTTTGAGAGTAAGCATTACACAATCTCCAAGATCATTTTTTTGGAAAAAAAGAGAATAGATTCTCCATTTTTATACCACATATACCGCATTTTGACACCAAAAATGGTTTTTATAAAGCTAGAAATAGAAGAAATAGAAAAGAATTTTCATAAATTCATTTGTAATGTAATATGAGTCAAGTCTTTCATTAACAAAATTTTTTGCATACCCACAATATCTAATTGTGGGGGACTCTAATAGGTTCTTTCAATGTAAAAAAAGGGTCCGAATTAGTAAATGGGGTGATCTCCAGACTTATCGTGGCGATACAAGAATTTCAATATTTGAATTGAAGCTTTATACTATAAGACTTATCTGATCTTATCAATTGTTAGAATCTTTTTTTTATAATAAATCATGAATTTTTCTAGGACAGTATTCAAAATCTCATCGAAAACTTACAGCAGCTTGCCAAACAAAAGCTAAGAGAAAAAATAGCACAGGTATTACTGGCATAAAATCTACGATTGGATTCAAAAAAGCGTAGGCTTCGGGCAATTTGGCGAAGAAAAAACTATTTGAAGAAAGAGTAGAATGAAACCAGATACAGATCAAACTAAAGATATTAAGCATAACAAACGTTTTGTTTTTTTGTTTTGTTCTTGAAGATAATTGTATTTATTTTGATTGAGTTATTAATATGAGTTATTGTTATTAATAATATAAAATTAATAATTTAATAATATAATTAATAATTTAATAATAGAATGTTATTTTTTTTTTTTAAGTTTAAGTTATATAAAAAAAATGAGTAAAAATTAAAAAATAAAAATAAGGTAGACCAAAAAACTTTTCTTTGATTTGAACTAACTCAACCAAAAATACTTCAATTCTCAAATTAAAAGAGAATAGAAGAAATCATACTTTCATACAATATCTTAATTGAATTATATGTAATGATCAATAAATTTCGTTTAATTCTATATCTAAATGTATCAAAATCCTAGTAACAATCTATTCTATAGATATTTAGACTATAATTGACGAACAACTAATAAGAATATTAGTGTTTATTAATGTCGAATAGAAATATAAAATGGGGCGTGGCCAAGTGGTAAGGCAACGGGTTTTGGTCCCGGTATTCGGAGGTTCGAATCCTTCCGTCCCAGAGCATACCTATTATATATATCATATCAGATTATATATATCGTATCATAATACCGATTTTATATCAGAATAAAAGATTGTCTTTTTTTTTTTATTAAGAGTATAATAATATTGGATAGAATATGATTCTTTTTTCTTATAATGATTAATTCTTATCTGAATTATATCTTTTTCGCAAATTTAATCGTGTTCAAATAACACCAAATAACACACAGATGTAATTGAATCTATTTGTATCCAAGTAAGATGGGAACATAGATCAAAAGAAAAGAGTTTTTATTATAATATAAAAAAAAGATCCGGGGATGGGCTTTTCATTCTATGTCCATACCTTTCATATTTAAATTAGTTACTCATAAAAATAAAAAAAAAAGCCTTACTTCTTATATCCATTGGAATTTTCAATGATGCATTCTAAATATAAATGCGAAAGCCTCTCTTTCTTTTTTCCCTATACTTTAACTTTAAATGGTGGTGCAGTCTGATTATTCATTTTCTGTGGATTTCTAAATTATAAACGCGGGTGTTCGTTTGATATTGGGGTACTAATTAACTTCAATCAATAATCAATAGGATTAACTGGTTTAAAGTAAAAAAAAAAAATAGGAGCAATGACTTAATCTGGACTTGTTTTAACTTGCATTTATACAAAATAGTCTAGCACTCCCTAAACTACATATAATATAGGATTCTTTTTTGATTTATGATTCATCATCTTCATAGAATTGACGGAGTAGATAGGAGTTAATCGTCAACGAAAAATACCAATTTCAATGTCTGCGTCTGTCCGAGTATCATTAAAAAACAATCAAGTTACATACGTAACATATGTATTTTCTTTGAACCTCGTTTTTAAGTATTTTGTGGTTTCTCTAATTCTAATGAATAATTGTAAATCTATGTAACAATTGAGACAAAATCTATTATCTTATTCACTTTACCTTATTACATTACCTTAGGTAAAAATTGCAGAAAGATTTTTGAATTTTTCAGGTCAAATAAACTACGCAGAAAATGAGGAAATGCTTATATGTATGTCTTGTTATCGTTCTATTTCATTGAAAACTTTATTTTATTTCGATAATTACTTTCAGAAACATTTGTTTAGTCTATATGATAGATATGGGGATCTCCTAGTTCTTTTCTTTCGATTATGATTTATCAAAAATAATAACAACCCCAATCCTTCCTTACATCAGTCTTTATTCCCCACCCCATTAAATTAAAAAAGAAAAAAATAGATATATTATATGGGGTAAATTGAATTCTTGTTGAGACTTCTTCAGAAACTACCCATTCATAAAAGTATAGATTACTATGTACCGACCGAACCAATGATTATTCATGATTCCATAATTGAATCAATTACATACTGGTTACAGCAACCTACTAGAGAAATGTTATGGTAAAACTTCGTTTAAAACGATGTGGTAGAAAGCAACGTGCGACTTGAAGGATATGGTCGGTTGTGGATTCTTACATCCACCATTTTTTTATATTAATTATATAGGAATGAGGGTGCTCTTGGCTCGACATCGTTTGTTCTGTTCCACTGGAAAAATCTCATTTTTTGAGGGTTGCGATGTAAATAGTACATGATCATGATGGAGCTCGAGTAAAAAGTATTGATTCATTTTTTAGGGACATGGATCTAGGGTTAGTGTTAATTAATAAGTTGAAACAACTTCGTAAGTATATTTTCGATATAGAAATCGAAAGGATCCAATTCTAACAAGTTTAAAATTCATAACGAAAATTTATTGGAATTGGTAAAACTCTTTCGATCAAAAGTGTATCACATGGGAATCAACCATTTGTATGATTCTTTGATAGAAAGAAATTGCAAAAATGGTATGTTGCTGCCATTTTTTTAAATGATTAAAGATCACCGAAGTAATGTCTAAACCCAACGATTCAAGGCAACGATAAAGAATCCTGGAACAAGTAAATACCGTTTTCAGTTGTCTCAAAAAATAGATCATAATGAAGAATCAAAATAAATTCTAAAGGAGACAGACAAAAAATGCGTGGTTAGAGACCGCTCAATAAAGGAAATGCCTAAAGGTTTTCCTTTGGATTATTTGAGAGTTATCCAACTTGAGTTAGGAGGATGTGAATACGAATGATTTTTTTCTTTTTCGGGCAAGAATAAGAAAAAGTACTTAAATCATAGTTTAATTGATTTGATGATTTGATGGATCTATTTGACATTAATTATAAATTCTATATATAGACATAATTTCTAATTTTCTTGAGCCGTACGAGGAGAAAACTTCTTATACGTTTCTAGGGGGGGGGTATTATTCATCTACATCTATCCCAATGGGCGGTTTATCGAATCGTTGCAATTGATGTTCGATCCAGAAGAGAAGGAAGAGATCTTCGGAAAGTGGGTTTTTATGATCCGATAAAGAATCAAACTTATTTAAATGTTCCTGCTATTCTATATTTCCTTGAAAAGGGCGCTCAACCTACGGGAACTGTTCATGACATTTCAAAGAAGGCGGGAGTTTTTATGGACCTTTCTCTTAATTAACAGATTAAATTCAATTAATGAAATACAATAAATAAAAAAGGGGGGGAGGGGGTGACTTGTATATAACTTTGCATAACCCTTTCTATACAACTCCCCCTCTCTTGCTCTATTCCTACTCAATTTATTATTACTACCATAAGATGTCGTCGTCTATAACGACAAAAATTTATTTTTATTTTAGTGAGATAAATTCATATAAGACAGATAGATAGAAAAAAGATCAAGTGAATAAATGAATGAAATAGTTGGATCTATAAATATAAAATTTTACATTATCGCTAATTCAATAATGGTTTATTTTTCGTTGAAACTTTAACTTTATTTTTTTTTATTTATTTTATTTGTTCATAAAAAAAACATGGGATTTAAGCTTACTTTTTTTACTTATATTGATTGCGTAAACCCAATCAAGATTTTTTTATACTTCTCTCCGAATTTTTTTTACGCCTATACCTTTTTGTATTTATCTTTATTAAATATGTAGTGCTAATTTAATACAAGTCATTAGTTTT